CGAATGATGAATAAAAAATGACGATATTTATTCAATTCATTCAACTTCTTTCCTATAAAAAAAGAAAGAAAAGAAAGGGAATAGAGAAAGGTTTATGTCTCAACGAATCGCACGTAGAGATATTGATAACACGCATAGAGTTAATGGTATTTCATAACTAATTGATTGAGCAGCAGCTCGTAGACCACCTAAAAAGGAATATTTATTATTTGATCCATATCCTGACATAAGAAGTCCAATGGGAGCAATACTTGAAATGGCGATCCATAAAAAAACACCGATATTGAGATCGGATAGAACAAGGTTAGAGCCAAAAGGAATTATTAAATAACTTAGTAGAATTGATATGACTGCTATGGATGGTCCGATACTGAATAAACGAGTATCTCCTCTAGATGGAAGAAGATTCTCTTTGAAAAGTAGTTTTGTGCCATCTGCTAGAGCTTGAAGAATTCCCAAAGGACCGGCATATTCAGGTCCAATACGTTGTTGTATCCCTGCGGATATTTCTCTTTCTAACCACACAATTGCTAGTACACCTATTGTGATTCCCAATACAGGAGTAAAAATAGGTACAAGCATCCATATGATCCCATAAACCTCTTTTAAGTATTCCAATCGGGAAAAAGAATTGATATCTTGTACTTCTGGTGTATCAATTATCATTTCAACGATCAACTTCTCCCATAATTATATCTATGCTACCTAGTATCGTCATAATGTCAGCCAATTTCATTCTTTTAACTAACTGAGGAAGAATTTGCAAATTGATAAAACCCGGCGGTCGAATTTTCCATCTCCAAGGAAAAACATTCTGATCCCCTATCAGAAAAATTCCCAACTCTCCCTTTGGGGCTTCGACTCTCACATAAAGTTCTTGTTTCGACAATTCAAAAGTGGGAGAAGGCTTTTTACTAATAAATCGATATTCAAAATCATTCAATTCGGGATCCCTCGCTCTATCAAAGCATCGGATTTCTAAATTCTCATACGGCCCTCCCGGAATTCCTTCCAGAGCCTGTTGAATAATTTTTATAGATGCCACCATTTCACCAATTCGTACTAAATAACGAGATAATGAATCTCCTTCTTTTTGCCATTGGACTTCCCAATCAAATTCGTCATAACACTCATAATGATCAACTTTACGAAGATCCCATTGTATTCCGGAAGCTCGTAGCATTGGTCCTGACAAACCCCAATTTATTGCTTCTTCTACACCAATAATGCCTACTCCCTCAACTCGTTCTAAAAAAATAGGATTACGCGTAATAAGTTTTTGATATTCAGCAACCCCTGTTAAAAAATAATCGCAGAAATCCAAACATTTATCTATCCATCCATGCGGTAGATCAGCAGCTACTCCTCCTATACGAAAATAATTATGCATCATTCTCATACCGGTGGCAGCTTCGAATAGATCATAGACTAACTCTCTTTCTCTGAAAATATAGAAGAAAGGAGTCTGTGCACCAATATCTGCCATAAAAGGGCCAAGCCATAATAAATGAGAAGCTATACGACTCAACTCCAACATAATCACTCTAATATAGCTGGCTCTTTTAGGTACTTGAATATTTCCCAACTGCTCTGGTGCATTTACGGTTATTGCTTCTGTGAACATAGTAGCTAAATAATCCCAACGTGTTACATAAGGCAAATATTGTATAATTGTTCGGTTTTCTGCAATTTTTTCCATCCCTCTGTGCAAATAACCTAGTATTGGTTCACAGTCAATAACATCTTCACCATCTAAAGTAACGATGAGTCGAAGAACACCGTGCATTGATGGGTGATGAGGACCCATATTGACTATCATGAGGTCTTCTCTTGTAGCTGGTACATTCATAGGTTTTCCCCTGATTCATTCTTCCATGAATTGCTGAAAACGAAAAGAAGTTCATCAAAATTCAAGATCTACTAAATCAAATAATTCAAAAGGACTCTTCAAATTAACGAATTTTTGTCTCCCGAATACCCAACTGACCAATTAATTCTTTATAACGTACTCTATTTTTCTTTGCCAAATAAGACAGCAACCGTTGACGTTTTCCCAGAATTTTCCGTAGACCTCTCTGAGATAAATAGTCTTTTCTGTGCAATTCCAAATGTGAAGTAAGTCTTCGGATCTTATTGGTGAAACTGAATACTTGAAATTCAACAGATCCCCTATTTGCTTCTTTTTGAGAAATAACTGAGATGAATAAGTTTTTTACCATAAAACGAAATCTTCTCTTCCCTCCCTTTTTTTCTTTTTTAAAAATTTGAATTTTACCCATCAGTAATATAATAATATTATAATTATAATAATAATATTATTATGCCGGTCATTTTAATCTAGTATACGCAATAATCTTTATTTCGTTATGGATACCTCGTTTATGAAATAAAATTAATCAATATCAATAAAAAATCTAATTGATATGTATTAGTATCATGCATCAGAATGTAATGTAAGACATCGCATGTGTGCATTTGTTTACTTTCATATACTAGATCTAGTAAGGATATATAAAAAATGTGACATCAACGAATTTTCAATCGTGGATACATATGTATCCTTATCATACTAAAACAACTACCATTATTGGTATCAAACCAATAGCGATTCATACAAGCTAAATCTTCTAATCGATAATTGGGCCAGAGAAAGAACTTTAATTTTTTTAATTTAATTAATTGATTTTTATCTCTATCAAGATGTTTGTTTTCATCCAAAAATTTATTACAGCTGTTCCCATTGCAAAATACTGGATTTCTAGCCACACCACTCCTATTCCTCAAATTGAAACAAATTAGAATTCTAAATTTTCTACGACGTCTAGGCGATAAAATATTTTCAGGAACAAGCAAATCATAATGATTTTTGTCTTTATTTCCAATCATCTTTTGACATCTTGCACTGAATTTATCACAATTCTTATTATCAACATATCTTTCTTCTTGGTATCTTTGATTAGTTTGGTACTTACTCTTATGAACCAATGAAATACCTATAGTTTGATACATAATAAATTGTCCATCATTTTTTACAGACAGACGAATTGGTTCGATAATAAATATACCTCTTTTCATTTTCATCAATTCTGTAAGAGTTAAATCTTTATGAACCGGTATTAGATCCAGACTCATTTCTCCCCTTTGAATAGCAGATATACAAATTTCTCTTGGATTTATCAGTCTAAGCAGGAGACAATATACCTTGATATTATTGATCATTTTTTGATTTAAAGAATCATCCCATCTCAATTGAAAAAGCAAATATCTTTTTAGGAATAAATCGAGTTCTGCTTCCGTGTGATTCTTGAATTGCTTTTTCTTTGTACGTTTTTGCATGTCTGAGTCTGATCCTGCATAATCTTCTTCAATATCTTTTTCGTGGTTTGAGAGGACTGATTCAAGATTTCCTTGGTTTTGTACATCTGATCCAAGATCTACTTGTCCTGCGGATTCTTTTTCTTCTTGATTTCGATTCTCTAATTTTAAAAGTTTTTTTTCATTGGATGATATAAAAAGATTCCCTTTTTGCTTTCTATTGCTATTTCTATTTTTACTATAATTTTTATTTCCATTAAAATTTAAAAGAAGTAATTTGATTGGTATAACCCAGGGTTTCATTTTATATGTATTATAAAGTAGCACAAATTCTGGGAAGAACCAAGGTTCCAGATTCGATATGGAACGATTTAGTATTTCTTCATTCATCCCCATCCAATCAAAAAGGTCTTTTTGATTGGATGGTTTGATTTCTTGATCTTGTGTGAGATAAAAAAGACCTTTCTTATCAATTATTTGATAATTATTCGACCCGGTCTTGGTATTTTTATTACTGTTGATACTGGTATTGATCCAGACCTCAATATCGACCTTCTTTCTAAAGCAAAAATGGAGAATTTTCCAATCAAAATATTTTCTATCCGGGTTTTTCTTTATATACTCTATATACATAATATCATCTTCGCCTAGGTAATTATTGATAGGGATACCTTCCAGCATATCAAAAAATTTGCGTTTATGTGTGTTGTAATTATAAGAAATATCTTGGTTATTATTTACTTGTAATGGTGATCCATAAATATATGAGTCATTCTTATCTTCATAATTAATATATTTATATGATAAAAGATCATATCTATAGTGTTTTTTAAAATTTTCTTTTTGATTCGTTAATGAGTCTGCTTCATAATCATTTTGTTTGTTGTAATGAATTAATTGATCTTTTTGAGATAAATCCCATTTGCTTAAATCTTTATTTTGATTTTGAGCCACACAATGTTGATTTACTCTATTTCGCCACTTTTGTGGTACTAATCTAGACCATATAATCGGAGATAAATATTTATATTGATAATGACCTCTTAACCAGTTCTTCCATTGATTCATTCCAGAATTACGAAGTTTCTTATGTCTTAATTCGTAATGAAATATTTCGTGTGCTCCAAAACCAAAATAATCTTTTCTTTCGTTCTTAAGAAAAAGAGATGTTCCGTTATATTGAAGGACAGATCTTAACTTATACAAGTTAATAACTTGGGTTTGTGATAATTTGTAAAATACATATGCTTGTGACAAGGAGGATAAGTCACAAAAAATCTGTGAACTCTTATTACTAATACTAGAAACTGACCTTTTTATAATCGAAATAAAGTGAATTTTCTTTTGATTTGGTTTACCAATTCTTTTTTGATTTCTTTCATTATTGTAAACGTATTTATCAATAATTTTTTTTGTTGATTCAATAAAAAATTGTGCATTGGTTCTGGGAATATTAATGAGACATAGAAGAATATCTATGTATATCCTTTCAATGAAAAATTTTATAAAATAATGTAATTTGCGAATTAATCGAGAATTCCTTCTTTTTAATATTTGCCAAATGCTTTTTTGTGATTCTAATCTTTTAGCATTATAACTAGCTTTGTTAGGGCTAATATTTATCTCTGGAGTTAGAAAGAGTTTTTTCTTGTCTTTTATAATTTTTTCTATTTTTTTTCTAATTG